CGAGAATTAATAAGTCTTTACTTGTCTTTCCGTTCTGTTCTATTTTATGATGAAAGAAAAAATGAGAAACTCTTTTTTATATCTTTGATCAAAGCAAAAAAGATCAATTCGAATTCTATTTCTATAATCTAATTCTATAAGATTGAATAAAAAATAGATCAACCCCTAATAGAATTGCTATGCTTAGTGTGTGACTCGTTGGTTTTTGTTAGAATTAAGCTAAAAAACCATAGTATGAACTAATAACTATACAACTAAAGATAAAGGACTAATAAGCAACCCAGCGCTTCGAGTTATCTGTATCCAAGAAGCAGTCAAGATATGACATATGGTTCCTATCATTGCAGCAACTGAACTCCTTTTGGCATAAACAAAAGAAAAAAAAATCCCATTCTGAATTCTAATGTGAAATAGAGAAGAGGGGATGTGGATAAAGGGAAAGATGAGAGAAAGATATAAAATTTATCAATGATATATGATTCCAATATGTAAGGTCTATAGATCATCTTAGAAAATGTAATAAAGCATCAATACAAATTCAGCTATCATTATATGAATCTGTTCATAGCACAAAAAATGAAGAGCCTCGAGCCAATAAAGACTAAGAAGGTTGACTCCAGAACAAATTTCAAAAAGAGCTCCGTTGTAAAATTTAGGTCTAACCATTAATCAAGAAGCGGTGGGAACGATGGAACCTGTGAATATAGAAGATTCAATTGAAACTGAATCTACATAATTCATTGGGGGGATGGCGGAATAAACCAGATACCGGCTCATCTCTGATCTATTCTGAGAAGTCATGAACTAACCCTACAACTGAAAGAGATATTGAAAGAGTAAATATTCGCCCGCGACAGTTTTTTTTTCTAAAATGTAGGCGATCTATGATACGATAAAAGACAAAACAAAATAACGATTTTTATAACTTCTAAAATTAGAAACATATATTAGAAACATATATATGTTTCTTAATTAATGTTTATTCTTTATTTATTAGAAATTTTTATTTGTAATAAATTAGATGAATCTCAAAAAAATCTTGTCTTGATTAAATACATGTCTCTCTTAATTATCAATTTTAAAATTTTGTATTTAATGATTTGTATATTTGGATTTCATTAGTTGAATTGAATCATTTCATTCGCGAGGAGCCGGATGAGAAGAAACTCTCATGTCCGGTTCTGTAATAGAGATGGAATTAAAAAAGAACCATCAACTAGAACCCCAAAAGAACCCGATTCCGTAAACAACATAGAGGAAGAATGAAGGGAATGTCTTGTCGAGGTAACCGTATTTCTTTTGGTCGGTATGCTCTTCAAGCACTTGAACCCGCTTGGATCACATCTAGACAAATAGAAGCAGGGCGACGAGCAATGGGACGAAATGTTCGTCGTGGTGGAAAAGTATGGATACGTATATTTCCAGACAAACCAGTTACAGTAAGGGCTGCGGAAACACGTATGGGTTCGGGTTCGGGGAAAGGATCCCCCGAATATTGGGTAGCTGTTGTCAAAGCAGGTCGAATACTTTACGAAATAAGCGGAGTAGCAGAAAAAGTCGCCAGAAAGGCTATCTCAATAGCGGCATCGAAAATGCCTATAAGAACTCAATTTCTTATTTCAGGATAGAAATTCGAAAAAAAATCAATTGATTTTGGACAAACAATATTTCTTTTTTTTTTTCACCCTTTGTTTGCATTGAAAAAACCAAAACTGATATGATTCAACCTCAGACCCATTTGAATGTAGCAGACAACAGCGGGGCTCGAGAATTGATGTGTATTCGAATCATAGGAGCTAGCAATCGTCGCTATGGGCATATTGGTGACATTATTGTTGCTGTGATAAAAGAAGCAATACCAAAGATGCCCTTAGAAAGATCAGAAGTGATCAGAGCTGTAATTGTACGTACCCGCAAAGAACTTAAACGCGACAACGGCATGATAATACGATATAATGACAATGCTGCAGTTATTATTGATCAAAAAAGAAATCCGAAAGGAACTCGAGTTTTTGGTGCAATCGCCGAAGAGTTGAGACAGTTAAAGTTTACTAAAATCGTTTCATTAGCTCCCGAAGTCTTATAAACCATGAGAATGAATAGTAGAATATCACTTTTTAGTAGATTGTGAATCACGTATATGCCTTTCCATTTTCATTTCATAAATTATAAAAAATCAAAGAAAAAAAACTAACAAAAGCATGTTGATTATATCCAAAGTCGGAAGCACCGCTAATTTTCGTTCATCATGAGTAGGGACACCTTTGCTGATATAATAACCTCTATACGAAATGCTGACATGAATCGAAAGGGAAGAGTTCGAATAAGATCTACTAAAATCACGGAAACCTTTGTTACAATACTTTTACGAGAAGGTTTTATCCAAAACGCGAGGAAGCATCAGGAAAGAAACAAAAATTTTTTGGTTTTAACTCTACGACATAGAAGGAATAGGAAAGGGTCATATATAAAAATTTTAAATTTAAAGCAGGTCAGTCGCCCCGGTCTACGAATCTATTCTAACTATCAACGACTTCCGAGAATTTTAGGTGGAATGGGAATTGCAATCCTTTCGACTTCTCAAGGTATAATGACAGACCGCGAAGCTCGACTTAAAAGAATTGGAGGAGAAATTTTATGTTATATATGGTAATCCCTCTAATATGCAAATTAGATCGAAAACTTCCCATTTTGGAAAAAAAGCGAAAGGAAGGCTTGTCTAATATCACTCCTCCTCCATTAGTTGAGATTTTAAGGGATTTTTGGATGAAATGAAAGAAGAAAAAACGATTCATGAAGGTTTAATTACTGAATCATTTCCTAATGGTATGTTCCGGGTTCGTTTAGATAATGAGGATCTGGTTCTAGGTTATATTTCGGGAAGGATACGACGTAGTTTTATACGAATCCTACCGGGGGATAGGGTTAAAATTGAAGTAAGCCGCTATGATTCAACCAGAGGACGTATAATTTATAGACTCCGTAACAAGGATTCAACCGAGTAAGTAGTGTTTCAACTTCCACATTCCGGTCAAATCTCAAGAAACCTATTTTCTTCCAAGAAAGAGATTCCGAATTAAATAAAGGAAGGAATGACAAATATGAAAATAAGGGACTCTGTTCGTAAAATTTGCGAAAAATGTCGACTGATTCGTAGGCGGGGACGAATTAGAGTAATTTGTTCCAACCCGAAACATAAACAACGACAAGGATAATCATTCTACTAAAAAGAACTTTCTAACGGACTCGATGTACAAAAAAAATATACAAAAAAAGAAAAAAGAAAGGATTTGTTTTGACATGAAATGGATATCTCCATATATTTCTGACTCATATTTATGAGATGATAAAATATGGCAAAACGCATACCAAAAATTGGTTCACGCAGGAATAGGCGTATTAATTCGCGTAAGAGTACACGTAAAATAGTAAGAGGAGTTATTTATATTTATGTTCAAGCCAGCTTTAACAATACCATTGTGACTCTTACAGATGTAAGAGGTCGGGTGGTTTCTTGGGCCTCCGCTGGGACTTGCGGGTTCAAAGGTGGAAAAAGAGCGACACCATTTGCTGCGGAAACCACAGCACGAAATGCTATTCGTAAGGTAGTAGATCAAGGTATGCAAGGAGCCGAAGTCATGATAAAGGGTCCCGGTCTTGGAAGGGATGGAGCATTACGAGCTATTCGTAGAAGTGGTATACTATTAAGTCGCGTACGGGATGTAACCCCCATGCCGCATAATGGCTGTAGACCTCCTAAAAAACGACGTGTGTAGAAATATGCATAGAATGGATTTCAAGAGAAAAAAATAATTCAATTGATCTAGTAACGAGAATAACTATGGTTCGAGAGAAAATAAGAGTATCTACTCGGACACTGCAGTGGAAGTGTGTTGAATCAAGAACAGATAATAAACGTCTTTCTTATGGCCGCTTTATTCTCTTTCCACTTAGGAAAGGTCAAGCCGACACAATAGGCATTGCGATGCGAAGAGCTTTGCTTGGAGAAATAGAAGGAACATGTATTACACGTGCAAAATCTGAGAAGATAGCACACGAATATTCTACTCTAGTAGGTATTCAAGAATCAGTACACGAAATTCTAATGAATTTGAAAGAAATTGTATTGAGAAGTAATCTATATGGAACTCGCGATGCGTCTATTTGTGTTAGAGGCCCTAGATGTATAACTGCTCACGATATCATCTTGCCGCCTGGCGTAGAAATTATTGATAATACACAGCATATAGCTACTTTAACGGAACCCATTGATTTGTGTATTGGATTACAACTCGAGAGGAATCGTGGCTATCGTATACAAACCCAAAATAACTTTCAAGATGGAAGTTATCCTATAGATGCTGTATTCATGCCCGTTCGAAATGTGAATCATAGTATTCATTCTTATGGGAATGGTAATGAAAAACAAGAGATACTTTTTCTCGAAATATGGACAAATGGCAGTTTAACTCCTAAAGAAGCACTTTATGAAGCCTCCCGGAATTTAATTGATTTATTTATTCCTTTTCTACATGCGGAAGAAGAAAACTTACATTTCGAGGCTAATCAACACAAGGTTACTTTACCTCCCTTTACCTTTCATGATAAATTGAATGAACTAAGGAAAGACAAAAAAAAAATAGCATTGAAATCCATTTTTATTGACCAATTAGAATTTCCTCCCAGGATCTACAATTGTCTCAAAAATTCCAATATACATACATTATTGGACCTATTGAATAAGAGTCAAGAAGATCTTATGCAAATAGAAGATTTTCGCATAGAAGATCTAAAACAAATATGGGGCACTCTAGAAAAGAATTTCTCAATTGATTTAAATTAAAAAGAATTTCTCAATTGATTTACCTAAAAATCAAAAAGAATTTCTCAATTGATTTACCTAAAAATCAAAAAGAAATGAAAAGAGTCTAATGGATTTCAAATTTCTTTTTGATTTGAAATAAGAAAAATAAGAAGTTTTTTTAGCACAATCCATATTA